GTTTCTCGCGTGTCCCTGGAAAGTAAGAGTAGGTGCAAATTCTCCTAATTTTTGACCCACCATACGATCCGTTATATAAATAGGTAAATGCGCCTTTCCATTATGAATGGCAATTGTATTGCCGATCATTGTGGGTATAATGGTAGATGCCCGGGACCAAGTTACTATTATCTCTTTTTCCTCTCTCATGTTAAGCTTCTTTATTTTTTCCAATAAATGATTAGCTACAAAAGGATTTTTTTTTAGTGAACGTGTCACGGCCTATTATTCCCCCCCCTTTTTTTTTTGAAAAGACGAGTAAAAAACAATATTTATTTGATTTTTAATATTCCTATTTACGGCGACGAATAATAAAACGATTACTATATTTATTCCTTTTCCTACTTCTTCTTCCAAGCGCAGGATAACCCCAAGGGGTTGTGGGTTTTTTTCTACCAATCGGGGCCCTCCCTTCACCACCCCCGTGGGGATGGTCTACAGGGTTCATAACTACCCCTCTTACTACAGGACGCCTACCTAGCCAACACTTAGATCCGGCTCTACCCAAACTTTTCTGGTTTGCCCCAACATTACCCACTTGTCCGACTGTTGCTGAGCAGTTTTTGGATATCAAACGGACCTCCCCAGATGGAAATCTTAATGTGACCGATTTACCCTCTTTTGCAATCAGTTTCGCTACAGCACCTGCTGCTCTAGTTAATTGTCCACCCTTTCCAAGCGTGATTTCTATGTTATGTACGGCCGTGCCTAAGGGCATATGGGTTGAAGTAGATTTTTCTTTTTGATCAATAAAAACCCCTTCCCAAACCGTACAAGCTTCTTCCAAAGCATACGGCTTTCCGGATGTATATATAGATATTATATGATGATATCTAGACAGATGGATTTTATATGAATCATGTGATGAAGTACCACATGAGTGGATATATAGGAATACAAATCTGCCAAATCACTCATGTTATGATCTTATACATCCTAGGTCTCTCCGTTTCGTCATCTGGCTTCTGTTCTTCATGTAGCATTCAGACCGAATGACTCTATGAAATTACGTCGCTACTTCCACATATTACGGGTAACGTAGGAGACATCTTTTCCCCGGGGGGATTTTTAGAATTACCACCACTTAGCTTTCAATTCACCTCTGACCATCAAATGAAATGTGAATAACCCATCCTCTTCTCTTTGAAACAAGGGTCGCTTCCGCTTTTGTCCGTGCTTCAAACAATTTTGTCTTCTCCATATTACCATATCTTGAGTGTCAATAATTTTATATGAGGAACTACTGAACTCAATCACTTGCTGCCGTTACTCTTCAGTTTTCTGTTGAGGTCTATCCCGTAGAGGTACTCAAATTGGATCAGTGATCAATTTCTAGGTTTCGTCGTAAACCTAATTGGTTACTTCCAATTACGTAAATCCATAGTTCAAACCGCACTCAAAGGTAGGGCATTTCCCATTGATATAGGAACTTCTGTACCGGAAACAATGGTATCTCCAATTATAGCCCCTCTGGGATGTAAAATATATCTTTTCTCACCATCTCCATAGTGTATGAGACAAATGTATGCATTTCGATTAGGGTCATATTCTATGGTTACGATCCTAGCGGATATGTCTTTTTCATTCCGTCGAAAATCGATTTTACGGTATAGACGCTTATGGCCTCCTCCTCTATGCCCTGCGGTAATGATTCCCCTGGAATTACGACCTTTACCACAGCGATGCTGTCCATAGATCAAATTATTTCGCGGATTGGATTTCACTTGACTGTCTACGGATCCTTTGCGTATGCTCGGGGTAGAAGTTTTGTATAAATGTATCGCCGTGTTATTTAGTATTTTTTTTTCTTTTTTTTTTTTACTTAAATTCTTTTCTCTTCTCTATAAGAGGTAAAATAGAATAACCCGGTTGAAGCGTAATGATCATACGTCTGTAATGCATTGTATGTCCCATAATGGGTCCCATTCTTCTACCCTTTCCCGGGAGTTGATGACTATTTATAGCTATTACTTTGACGCCAAAGAAGAGTTCGACCCAATGCTTTATTTCTGTCCTAGTTGATCCTGATTCGACATTAGAAGTATATTGATTGTTCCCCAATAACCGAATACTTTTTTCTGTAAAGACTACATATTTGATTCCATCCATAAATCTACTTTCTTCCCCACGAGTTCCAGTATCGATAAGAATTCTAGTTCTTACTCTTCATATGTTATGGTTGGTATGAATATACCATACCAATTCGTTATGTATGGATGATGAGATTCCATTGATACGGAGCCAGTGGAACTAGCCTTATTGAATGTCCCCGTTGGCCTGCATCCAGCAGGAATTGAACCTACGAATTCGCCAATTATGAGTTGGGCGCTTTAACCATTCAGCCATGGATGCTTCACTGGGGTCATTGTACATCGCGAGTGACCCAAATTCAATTCACTTTGATTCTTTTGGATTCTTTAGGAGGAATCAATGAAATGAGAGGACATCAATTCAAATCCTGGATCTTCGAATTGAGAGAAATCAAGAATTCTCGCGATTTCTTGGATTCATGGATCCAACCCGATTCGGTGAAATCTTTCACTTCCTTTTTTTTCCACCAAGAGCGCTTTATGAAACTTTTTGATTCCCGAATTTGGAGTGTCCTAATTTCACGTGATTCACAGGGTTCAATTCGTCGACATTGCACGATCAAAGGTGTAGTACTGCTTGTACTTGTAGTAGCGGTCCTTATATACAATCGAAATAGGGTCGAAAGAAAAAATATCTATTTGATGGGGCTTCTTCCTAAACCTCTGCGCTCCATTGGACCCCCCAATTATACATTGAAAGAATCCTTTTGGTCTTCCAATCTCAATAGGTTGATTGTTTCGCTCCTGTATCTTCCAAAAGGGAAAAAGATCTATGAGAGTTGTTTCATGGATCCGAAAGAAAGTACTTGGGTTCTTCCAATAACTAAAAAGTGTATCATGTCTGAATCTAACTGGGGTTCGCGGCGATGGAGGAATGTGATCGTAAAAAAGAGGAATTCCAGCTGTAAGATATCGAATGAAATTGCAGCTGGAATTGAGATCTCATTCAAAGAGAAAGATATAAAATATCTGGAGTTTTTTTTTGTATCCTATACGAATGATCCGATCCGCAAGGACCATGATTGGAAATTCTTTGACCGCCTTTCTCCGAGTAAGAAGCGAAACATAATCAACTTGAATTCGGGACAGCTATTCGAAATTTTAGTGAAACATTTGATTTGTTATCTCATGTCTGCTTTTCGTGAAAAAAGACCAATTGATGGGGGGGGTTTCTTCAAACAACAAGGAGCTGAAGCGACTATTCAATCAAACGAGATTGAACATGTTTCCCATCTCCTCTCGAGAAACAAGGGGGGTATTTTTTTGCAAAATTGTGCTCAATTTCATATGTGGCAATTCCGCCAAGATCTCTTCGTTATTGGGGGGAAGAATCGGCACAAATCGGATTTTTTGAGGAACGTCTCGAGAGAGAATTTGATTTGGTTAGACAATGCGTGGTTGGTAAACAGGAATCGGGTTTTTAGCAAGGTACGGAATGTATCGTCAAATATTCAATATGATTCCATAAGATCCATTTTCTTTCAAGTAACGGATTCTAGCCAATCGAAAGGATTTTCTGATCAATCCATAGATCCTTTCAATTCCATTAGTAATGAGGGTTCGGAATATCACACATTGATCAATCAAACAGAGATTCAGCAACTAAAAGAAAGATCAATTCTTTTAGATACTTCCTTTCTTCAAACGGAACGAACAGAGATAAAATCAGATCGATTCTCAAAATACCTTTCCGGATATTCCTCAATGGCTCGGCTATTCCCGGAACGTGAGAAGCAGATGAATAATCATCTGCTTCCAGAAGAAATAGAAGAATTTCTTGGGAATCCTACAAGATCAATTCGTTCTTTTTTCTCTGATAGATGGTCAGAACTTCATCTGGGTTTGAATCCTACCGAGAGGTCGACTATAGATCAGAAATTGTTGAAGAAACAACAAGGTGTTTCTTTTGTCCCTTCGAGGCGATCGAAAAATAAAGAAATAGTTGATATATTCAAGATAATTACGTATTTACAAAATACCTCCTCAGTTCATTCGATTGCAGCAGATCCGGGATGGGATATGGTTCCGAAGGATGAACCGGATATGGACAGTTCCAATAAGATTTCATTCTTGAACGAAAATGCATTTTTTGATTTATTTCATCTATTCCATGATCGGAACAAAGGGGGATACAGGTTGCACCACGAGTTTGAATTAGAAGAGACATTTCAAGAAATGGCAGATCTATTCACTCTATCAATAACCGAGCCGGGTTTAGCCTATCAGAATAAGGAATTTGGCTTGTCTATTGATTCCTACGGAAAATTATTGAATGAGGTATTCAACTCCGGGGATGAATCGAAAAAGAAATCTTTATTGGTTCTACCTTCTATTTTTGATGAAGAGAATGAATCTTTTTATCGAAAGATAAAAAAAAAATCGGTCCGGATCTCCTGCGGGAATGATTTGGAAGATCCAAAACCAAAAATAGCGGTATTTGCTCACAACAACATAATGGAGGCGATCCATCAATATAGATTGATCCGAAATCAGATTCAAATCCAATATAGTACCTATGGGTACATAAGAAATGTATTGAATCGATTCTTTTTAATGAATCGACCCGATTCCAACTTCGCATATGGAATTCAAAAGCATCCCATAGGAATTCAAAAGCACCCAATAGGAAATGATATTCTGAATCATCTAACTATAATAATAGATAAGATCAACCAACATTTATCCAATTTGAAAAAGATTAAGAAGAAGTGGTTCGATCCTCTTATTTCTCGAACCGAGAGATCCACGAATCTGGATCCTAATGTATATAGATACAAATGCTCCAATGGAAGCAAGAATTTCCAGGAATATTTGGAGCATTTCGTTTCTGAGCAGAAACACCGTTTTCAAGTAATGTTCGATCGATTACGTATTAATCAATATTCGATTGATTGGTCCGAGGTTATCGACAAACAAGATTTGTCCAAGTCACTTCGTTTCTTTTTGTCCAAGTCACTTCTCCTTTTGTCCAAGTCGCTTCTCTTTTTATCTAAGTCACTTCCTTTTTTCGTTGTGAGTTTCGGGAATATCTCCATTCATAGGGCCGAAATCCACATCTATGAATTGAAAGGTCTGAATGATCAACCCGGCAATCAGTTGTTAGAATCAATAGGTGTTCAAATCGTTTATTTGAATAAATTGAAACCCTTCTTATTGTATGATCATGATACTTCCCAAAGATCGAAATTTTTAATCAATACAGGAACAATATTACCTTTTTTGTTCAACAAGATACAAAAGTGCATGATTGACTCATTCCGTACTAGAAAAAATCGCAGGAAATCCTTTGAGAACACGGATTCCTATTTATCAATGATATCCCACGATCGAAACAATTGGTTGAATCCTCAGAAAAGTTCATTGATATCTTCTTTTTATAGAGCAAATAGACTTCAATTCTTGAATCATCCCCATCGCTTCTGGTTCTATTGTAACAAAGGATTCCATTTTGATGGGGAAAAGACCCGTATCCATAATTATGATTTTACGTATGCACAATTCCCCAATATCTTGTGCATTCGCAACAAAATATTTTCTTTGTGTTTCAGTAAAAAAAAACATGTTTTGGGAGAGAGAGAGACTATTTCACCAATTGAGTCACAGGTATCTGGCATATTCATACCTAACAATGTTCCACAAAGTGGTAACGAAACGTATAACTTGTACAAATCTTTCCATTTTTCAATTCGATCCGATCCATCCGTTCCTATTTACTCGATTGCAGACATTTCTGGAACACCTGTAATAGAGGAACAAATAGTCAATTTTGAAAGAACTTATTGTCAGCTTCTTTCAGATATGAATCTATCTGATTCAGAAGGGAAAAACTTGCATCACTATCTCCGTTTCAATTCAAACATGGGTTTGATTCACACTCCATGTTTTGAGAAATATGTGCCGTCCGGAAAGAGGAAAGAACTGAGTCTTTGTCTAAAGAAAAACGTTGAGAAGGGGGGAGTAGGTAGAACCCTTCAACGAGATAGTGCTTTTTCAAATCTCTCAAAATGGAATTTGTTCCAAACCTATATGCCATGGTTCCTTACTTGGACGGGGTGTAAATATCTTTATTTCACCTTAAAAAACAATATTTATTTGATATTGAATATTCCCTTTCAATATTCCCTAAGTGGCAGTCAAAATTTTGTGTCCGTTTTTCATGATATTAGGCATGGATCAGATATATCATGGCCAATTCCTCAGAAAAAGTGGTGGTCGATTCTTCCACAACGGAATCTGATAAGTGAGAGTTCGAGTAAGTGTTTACAGAATCTTCTTCTGTCCGAAGAAATGATTCATCGAAATAATGAGTCACCCATTCCATTGATATGGACACATCTGAGATCACCAAATGCTTGGGAGTTCCTCTATTCAATTCTTTTCCTTCTTCTTGTTGCTGGATATCTCGTTCGTACACATCTTCTCTTTGTTTTCCGAGCCTCTAGTGAGTTACAGACAGAGTTAGAAAAGATCAAATCTTTGATGATTCCATCATACATGATTGAGTTGCGAAAACTTCTGGATAGGTATCCTACATCTGAACTGAATTCTTTCTGGTTAAAGAATCTCTTTCTAGTTGCTCTGGAACAATTAGGAGATTCTCTGGAAGAAATACGGGATTCTGCTTCTGGCGGCAACATGCTATTGGGTGGTGGTCCCGCTTATGGGGTCAAATCAATACGTTCTAAGAAGAAATATTTGAATATCAATCTCATCGATCTCATCAGTATCATACCAAATCCCATCAATCGAATCACTTTTTCGAGAAATACGAGACATCTAAGTCGTACAAGTAAAGAGATCTATTCATTGATAAGAAAAAGAAAAAACGTGAACGGTGATTGGATTGATGATAAAATAGAATCCTGGGTCGCGAACAGTGATTCGATTGATGATGAAGAAAGAGAATTCTTGGTTCAGTTCTCCACCTTAACGACGGAAAAAAGGATTGATCAAATTCTATTGAGTCTGACTCATAGTGATCGTTTATCAAAGAATGACTCTGGTTATCAAATGATTGAACAACCGGGATCCATTTACTTACGATACTTAGTTGACATTCATAAAAAGTATCTAATGAATTATGAGTTCAATAGATCCTGTTTAGCAGAAAGACGGATATTCCTTGCTCATTATCAGACAATCACTTATTCACAAACCTCGTGTGGGGCTAATAGTTCTCATTTCCCATCTCATGGAAAACCCTTTTCGCTCCGCTTAGCCCTATCCCCTTCTAGGGGTATTTTAGTGATAGGTTCTATAGGAACTGGACGATCCTATTTGGTCAAATACCTAGCGACAAACTCCTATGTTCCTTTCATTACGGTATTTCCGAACAAGTTCCTGGATGACAAGCCTAAAGGTTATCTTATTG